TTTCTTGCCTTGCTTTCACAGCACCTCGGGGTATCTCTAAAGACATTACTTCACATTGAGTTTACAATTCTATAGCAATTAAATAAATAAATAAAGGTGAAATCTTATGAAATTCATGTGTATTAGAAAGATGAATATATTATTAGCTAAGAGAATAATAATGAATAATATGAAAAGACTCATATGCTATTGGTATTATTTTTTTCATTACGATCCATAATAGCAAATTATTGCTTTTACAGAATGCATTGATCGATTCTATTATCTCTCCCTGTTTAAGATTAAATAGATTTGAAAAAGGGCCTTAGATATAAGATATAACAACTCGTGGATTCTCTATCGGAAAATTCAAATTATAGGCTTTGCTTTGAACCTATACTATCTCGTCGCCCGGCTTGCGCCCCCAAAAAGTCGAGTTATGAAATGAGAGTTTGAAGTCTTCAAAGACTCATTCCAAATATGGGTCTTTAGTACTCGAAATTAGGTTTCATATCAGTAAAAAAGTTGTTTTGAAGCAAACCTATACACTGGGGCGCAGCACGGCGATAGAGTCAGTCAAATGATAAATGATGTGATTCTGATCTATAAAAAAAAAAGGATATTTTTAATGGAATCGCGAGTTAGCGGACGATTCGGCAGACAAAATGCTAAATGATAAAACCAACTCACGGAAATCAAAAGGGGGCAAACACTAATGGATTAAAAGACAATTAATTCATTATCTTTGAGACAAGACAATAAATTCTTGGGACTGCTTTTCCGCACAATAAAAGCGACGGGTCAGGGGATTGCTAATTCGGCCAAATTCCAACCCTAATATTATTGTAGAAAGTAAGCATCGGTAGAATTGGAATTTGGAATGATGGGCAATTGGTTTGGAGTAGAAAATTGGAATACAAATATAGATTGTATAACAGCCAGCCTAAGACCCATATGATTTACTATTTGATTCCATTTGTCTTGGGTCTCGTTGTAGTTTTTTTTACCCAACCCAGGCTCATGTCATGATTTTTCCTTCAAAAATCAAAAATCCCCTTCTTTTGGGTATACAAAAAGAGAAAAGGGCCTCTTGATTGTGGTCAGAGGTCAAAATCATCATATTATGTAATAGCACCATGAAGATTAATGAATATGAAGAATAGGTTTGTTTATCCGAAATTTCAAAACACCGGTTGGGTCCATTGAACTTCATTTTTACATTTTTATTAGTTTTATGCTTCGAACGATCCCCAAAGAGCGAGTGTGCTGGAATGATTCTATTCCGATGGAACAAGCACCCGGCCAGCTACAAACAATATAATAATGAGAAAAGTGAAAAGTATACTAGAATACTATAAATACACTAAAGAATTAGTAAGATAGAAAGAAAAAGAAATGCCATTTTTTTTTTTTTATTTTCAATTCATTACCAAATTAGGGCTATACGGACTCGAACCGTAGACATTCTCGGTAAAACAGATCAAACGTTTTATTATCAAAATGATTTGACCTGTTTCAAAGACCCAACATGCATTTTTTTTTTGCATTGGGCTCTTTCATCAACTGATATAAAGATCAGCTAGTCCGCCATATTTTTCTTGATAAAAAGATAACAAGATGGCTCCACGTGCTATGATTCAGTATTTGTATTTCTGCTCATGAGCAATACCAAAGTGTTTCAAAGAAGAGTTGGCTTGACGTAGGTCTGCCTATGGCCTAGATCAACCTAAGTGAAATGTAGTCTCTATCGCTCTGCTCAAAGCGTCAAATATGAAACTTTATACACCTTAAAGTTCATAGGACGAAAAGAGATTTTTTTGAGGTCCTTCTACTCATTCTACCTAGCATTGAGTGGTCTGAATATTGACCTTATCAATTATCAAATCTATGATGGGTTCGATTTTAGTGCCCAAATGGGCACCCTACATAATTATAATTGGACCAATCAAATATTTGTCAGGCTCTTGTTCTCTCGAATCCATGGAGTAAGACATCAATTTCTCAATAAGAGAAATTCTGTTGATTGCATGATGGACTCCTTTGAAAAACATTGGCGCGCGTGTAAACGAGGTGCTCTACCTAACTGAGCTATAGCCCTTTTATTTGTGAGAAATATTTTACTTTGTATTTCATGTCTTGTCAAGATGAATAGCACTATTCATCTTGACAAGACATGATTGATCTCTCATATGTTTCCTGTGAGAATATTGCTTAGAAGTCAAATTCTATCTATAATCCATCAATGTGAGGGGTTTCTTTTGTTTCTCTTTGTGATGATAAATAACCTACTTAACCCAGTGGTTAGAGTATTGCTTTCATACGGCAGGAGTCATTGGTTCAAATCCAATAGTAGGTAGAACTTATTAGATACCGCAGTCAATGGTATCTAATAAGTATTTCTACCCGCCTTCTTTATTCTTTGTTATTTATTTTGTACCTTTTCCATTCCCTGCTACTCCTATTCTATTGAATTGATTGATTTTTTCCTTGCATCAGAATCCGATTACCCTTGATTGAGTCGGCAGAATCAAAAAAAGAGTATATAAACACAACCTCTTTTTATTATTTGGCCACGCCAACAACTAATTACGAGATTGCATTAATAGCCTCTACTCGCGTTCTAGCTCGTCTGAGAGCTAAATTCGCCTCAATTGTTTGTCTTTTCCCTTCAGCTCTACTCAAGTTAGCTTCCGCTATTTCAAGAGTTTGCTGAGCTTCTTTTGGATTAATGTCACTACCCCTTTCCGCATCGTTTACTAAAACGGTTATTTCATTATTGACTATTCTAGCGAAACCACCCATCAAGGCTATTGTAAACCATTGTCCCTTCAGACCTATTCTCAAAATGCCTATATCTACAGCCGTGGCAATGGGGGCGTGATTTGGTAATACACCAATCTGACCACTATTAGTAGATAAAATGATTTCTTTCACTTCCGAATTCCAAATAATTCGATTAGGAGTTAGTACACATAGATTTAAGGTCATTTCTTCGATTTGCTCTCCTCGTCTAGGTTCAGAGCCTTCGCGGTAGCTTCATCGATGTTACCTACCAAATAAAAGGCCTGCTCAGGAAGACTATCTAATTCTCCGGAAAGGATCAGTTGAAATCCCCTAATTGTTTCTCTTAGACCAACATATTTTCCCGGGGAACCCGTAAATACTTCTGCTACGAAGAAGGGTTGTGATAGGAAACGCTCAATTTTTCGTGCTCTTGCTACAGTTAAACGATCCTCTTCGGATAATTCGTCCAACCCAAGAATAGCTATAATGTCCTGAAGTTCTTTGTAACGCTGTGAAGTTTGCTTAACCCTTTGCGCAGTTTCATAATGTTCCTCGCCAACGATCCGAGGTTGAAGCATGGTTGACGTTGAATCTAAAGGATCTACTGCTGGATAGATCCCTTTGGCAGCCAGTCCTCTGGATAATACAGTAGTGGCATCTAAATGTGCAAATGTTGTGGCAGGGGCGGGGTCAGTCAAATCGTCCGCAGGGACATAAACTGCTTGAATGGAAGTTATGGATCCCTCTTTGGTAGAAGTAATTCTTTCTTGCAAAGAACCCATTTCTGTACTAAGAGTCGGTTGATAACCTACAGCAGAAGGCATTCTCCCTAATAAAGCGGATACTTCGGACCCTGCTTGGACGAAACGAAAAATATTGTCGATAAATAGAAGTACGTCTTGTTCATTAACATCCCGGAAATATTCCGCCATGGTTAGGGCAGTTAAACCAACTCTCATACGAGCTCCCGGCGGTTCATTCATCTGACCATAGACTAGGGCTACTTTTGATTCTGCAATATTTTGTTCATTAATGACTCCCGATTCTTTCATTTCCATGTAAAGGTCATTTCCTTCACGAGTACGTTCACCTACTCCGCCAAATACGGATACGCCTCCATGAGCTTTGGCAATGTTGTTGATCAATTCCATGATGAGTACTGTTTTACCTACTCCAGCCCCTCCGAAAAGTCCGATTTTTCCTCCACGGCGATAAGGAGCTAAAAGATCCACTACTTTAATCCCTGTCTCAAAAATCGATAATTTTGTATCTAACTGTATAAAGGCAGGCGCAGATCTATGAATAGGAGATGTTGTGCGTGTATCTACAGGACCTAAATTATCAACAGGTTCTCCAAGAACGTTGAAAATTCGTCCGAGAGTCGCTCCACCAACTGGAACACTTAGAGGAGCTCCTGTGTTAATCACTTCCATCCCTCTCATCAGACCATCTGTTGCACTCATAGCTACAGCTCTCACTCGATTATTTCCTAATAATTGCTGTACCTCACAAGTCACATTAATTTCTTGGCCAAGAGTATCTTGACCTTTAACTACTAAAGCGTTGTAAATATTAGGCATCTTTCCCGGCGGAAAGGCTACATCCAGTACCGGACCAATGATTTGAACGATACGCCCCTGGTTTTTTTCTTCAAGTGTGGAAACCCCAGGACCAGAAGTAGTAGGATCAATTCTCATAAGAAAAAATAATCAAAAGAGAGTCTTCTTTCATTTTGCAAACCTAAAAAACAAAAAAAATGTCCAAAAGAAAGTTGAGCCCTTAATCCAATAAGAAATGGGAGTTAGTACTCGATTTCACTGATACGATCCAACTGAATCCAATTCCATTCTTTAACTCAATTCAATAAGTGAAGTTTCAAGTTCAACGACCTCATTTTCAAAAAGATCAAGTAGATGAATTAAGAATCATGAGGAATTCTTTCATTTCGCTAAGATTATAGATATTCCTAACGGAATTCGAACCTGAACTCTATTTATAGATTGATTCTTTTTCTGGCATTATCCATTGTTTTTTCTTTTTGCATATTGATTTCCACCTATTCTTCTTATAGCCTTTCTTCAGGAATTCCACCTATTTTCACATCTAGGATTTACAACTACAAGACACTGTCAAAAGTTCATATTTCTATTTAAATACTTATCAAGATAAAGTAAGGGATTAGAAACTGAAAAAAAAAAAAAGGGGGGGGGTTGCGCCATACATACGAAAGAGTATAC